AATAAGGGGAAGGAAGAAAGCGAATCGATGTGCTAATTCCCCATCCTCAAATTAGTCCTTCCCAAGGGTTGTTGTCTCAACGAATAATTGTATGAGTGAAATCTTGATAGAATTCAAAAAACTACAAAAAAAAGTTCAGAGTTTTCTGATTTCTAGGATTAAAGATTAAACAAAAGGATTCGCAAATAAAAGCGCTAATGCTACAACCAGGCCATAAATTGTTAAAGCTTCCATAAAAGCCAAACTAAGCAATAACGTACCTCGTATTTTTCCTTCTGCCTCAGGTTGTCTCGCGATACCTTCGACAGCTTGACCCGCAGCTGTACCTTGACCAACTCCAGGTCCAATAGAAGCAAGCCCAACAGCCAACCCAGCAGCAATAACCGAAGCAGCAGAAACCAGTGGATTCATGATAAGTTCCTCACACCAAAATAAAGAAATAGTTAATGATACAATCATCCAGCAATTTAGGACTTAATTAGAATTAAGTCATCACTAAGATTCATCCAGCTAAAATAACCCAAAACTTGAATTGAAATAATATAATTAGATTATTGAATAATAAGAATTACTTTGATATTAGTTCCTATCCACTCTTTGAATTCTTCGTTCTTTTTTTTTTTTTCGTTTTTTTTTTTTTCAGCCAATTCACAGATAAAAAGGACGAACTTCTAATCGAATCCTTATCTAAATCAAAATTCACAAAAGTAGTGGGGCAGATTATATAGATCTTTAACTCATATATACCTAGTCAATATCAAATATCACATATACAAGTGTTTTTTACATAACGTAAACCAACTATTCTATAATTGGGCTAACCTAAAAACGAATATTTGAAAAAAAATAGTTATAGTTAATGATGACCCTCCATAGATTCACCTATATAAGCCGCAGCTAAAGTGGCAAAAATAAGAGCTTGAATCCCGCTTGTAAATAATCCAAGGAACATGACAGGGATAGGAACCACTAAAGGTACTAAAGAAACAAGAACAACAACTACTAATTCATCGGCTAATATATTTCCGAAAAGTCGAAAACTAAGTGATAGGGGTTTTGTAAAATCTTCTAAGATGTTAATGGGTAAAAGAATTGGAGTTGGTTGAATGTATTTACTGAAATACCCTAATCCTTTTTTGCTAAGACCCGCATAAAAATATGCTACTGATGTGAGTAAAGCTAAAGCAACCGTCGTATTTATATCATTCGTTGGTGCTGCTAACTCCCCTTGAGGTAACTGGATAATTTTCCACGGTAAAAGGGCTCCTGACCAGTTAGAAACAAAAATAAATAAAAACAGGGTTCCAATAAAGGGAACCCATGGACCGTATTCTTCGCCAATCTGGGTTTGACTCACGTCTCGAATGAATTCAAGGACAAATTCAAAGAAATTTTGGCCGTCAGTTGGAATGGTTTGTGGATTGCGAACCGCTAGAACTGCGGAACCTAATAAGATAGCAATTACAACCCAAGAAGTAATAAGGACTTGCGCATGCACTTGGAACCCCCCTATTTGCCAATAGAAATGTTGGCCTACTTCTACACCAGATATCTCATATAACCCTTCTTTTATTAGTGTGTTGATGGAACATGATAAAACATTCATATTGCCCTCTGACAGAAATACGAACTTTAAATTATTTTGATTCAAGACCCCCCCCCTTTTTTTTACTTATTTATTTATTTATTTGAATTTTATATTTTCGTTTTGGATACCAACTAAACTAATCACACAATATCCCCTGTTTTTTTATCTCTTTTTCTTTTGTACGATTCGGGAGTAGTAACCGATTTTAGAAATCGAAATACAGGGAGCCCCTCCCCCTCAAAAAATTTGATTTATTTATCTTATTATTAATCAAGAATTTTGTATATAGCTAGAACGGCCCTCACAAATTGCGAATACTAATTTGTTAAGAATGAATCGAATTGAAGCTATAGCGTCATCATTTGCTGGAATAGAAATATCCGCGAGATCGGGATTACAATTTGTATCGATTAAAGAAATCGTTGGAATTCCCAAAGTTATACACTCTCTCAGAGCCGTATATTCTTCTTGCTGATCGATGATGATTACAATATCAGGCAATCCTGTCATATATTTAATCCCGCCTAGATATGTTTCCAAACGAGATAATTGTCTCTTCAACACAGCTGCATCCCTTTTCGGAAGACGGTTGAACCCCTCTGTCTTTTGTTCAGTTCTCAAGTCCCTAAATTTATGAAGTCTTTTTTCTGTAGTGGACCAATTTGTTAACATACCGCCGAGCCACTTTTTATTAACATAATGACATCGAGCCCTTATTGCAGCCCGCGACACTAAATCAGCTGCTTTATTTTTTGTTCCAACAATTAAGAATTGTTTTCCCCTACTTGCTGCATCAAAAACTAAATCACAAGCTTCTGATAAAAAACGAGCAGTTCTAGTCAGATTTATAATATGAATACCTTTACGCTTTGCAGAAATATAAGGTGCCATTCTAGGATTCCATTTCCTAGTACCATGTCCAAAATGAACTCCTGCTCTCATCATCTCTTCCAAATCGATGTTCCAATATCTTTTTGTCATTTCTTTTCACACTTAAAAAGGGGGGTACCCCCAAACTAAAATAAAATTTTGTTCCGATGGAACCTTCTCTTGTACCGGGGACGGCCATTTATGCATGAGCTGAGCCATTATTTTTTATTCATTAATATCTTTATTAGTTTTAACAAATTACCAAAATTAGTATTAACAAATTACCAAAGCAAATGACTACAGCAAACAACAAAAAATGAAATTCAAAAAAGAAATCTGCTATTAGGATTTATGAAATCCTAGAAAAGGAAGATTTTGATATAGAAGAGTCAAAAAATTCCCTGTGGTAGAATAAAATATCTTTCATATCTCCCTCGAATAAAGATAAATTCTTTGTTCTTTTTTCCAAAAGAGTGTTGGTATGTTGCCGCGAACAATGCACCAATCCTTTGTTGAATCCGGTCCCGGCGGGGATCATCCCCCCTAGAACAACATTTTCTTTCAGGCCTTTCAACCAATCGATACGACCCCGAAGAGCAGCTTTTGCTAAAACTCGAGCAGTTTCTTGAAAACTTGCTTCGGATATAAAACTTTGAGTATTCAAAGATGCTCGAGTTATTCCTAATAAAATGGCTCGATAACAGATTGCTTCTTCTAAAGCACGCCCCGTTCGTTCTGCTCGTAACAATCCAATAAGTTCTCCAGGTAAAAAAACATTAGACATTCCCTCTTCTGAAACCAAAACTTTTGATGTTATTTGACGTACAATAATTTCGATATGCCTATTATGAATCTGCACCCCCTGGGATCGATAAACCTTTTGAATCTTATTAACCAAAGAAATACGACTTTGCACTATAGTTAGCTCAGCACCAATCAAGAACCCCCAAGGAATTCCAAGAATTCTTGTTATACACTTGTTCCAACCCTTAATCCGCTTTTCTAAATTCAGCGATATTGAATCAATCGAGCGGACTTCTAACACTTGTTCTACTTTTGGAAGACCTTGTGTTATATCGCCGGATCTCGATTTTTCATATATAAATGTAACTAATGTATCCCCCTCGTAAAGAATTTCTCTGTAATGCCCGTGAACTTTTGCTCCCGGAGTAGCCAAATAGGGCTTAGCGGATCTTATTACTATAGAATCCCTTTGAACAATTAAAACTTGACCCGATTTAAGGTGTGGGTCTTTTTTGGCTATACATAAATTTTCACAAAAAAACTGTCCAAGACTTATTATTGTAGACGTTTCCTCACAATAATTATGATGATAATTTTGATGAAGAAAATACCAATTCAATTTGAGTGGATTCAAAACACCGTTACTGTATCGATCTAGATTAAAAATTCTTCCGTTTTCATCGATTAAATAAGAGTTAATTACTTGAAAAATATATTTTACCTTATTAAGTTGCAAATATTTAATTGCCGCGATCTTATTATAAGTTAGTAAAGGCAAAAATGAGTACCAATTCGAAATTTGAATGGCTGTTCCTAAGGGGCCCGACGCATTTTTAATTGTAATTAGAGGATTTTTTTTTATTGATTGGTTTATCACATTGTGATATTTTACATGATTAAATAGACCTATTCTAAAACAATTAGAGGATGATAAAATTAACAAAGATTGGGATTCCTTATTGCTATTTAAGAACATACGAACAGTTCCGTGATTTTGTCTCAGTGATTGTTGAAGAATAAAAGCCTTGGGAGAAATCGAATAAAAGGGATTGATGTGATCTGCAGAGATCAATCCCGAATCTGGCGGATTATTCCTTTTTCTTATATACGAAATATGGGATTTGACTAAGCCAATTCTTATGAAATCTCGAATCAAACCCTTTGTACTTACTTCAATAAAAAAAGCACGGACCTCCTCGAGGGAAGAATTTTTTTTGTCTTGGTCCCAATTCAAGACTAAGCAAGTTCGAACCAATTGAATACTTGTGTCAGAAATTCCTCGAGTTGGTTTACCATTTCCATAAAGGATATAGTTGAAAACTCGAAGTTGAATATTATCCTTTTCCCGAAAAAGATCTTGTGGGAAGAGTGTTGCCAAATTTATACTGTCCGCTATCTCATAGGTGCCCACCGGCCGCACCAAAACAAAAAACTTTTTCTTGGTTGGTGTGATCCGTTGGACATAAATCCAATTTTTCAATTTTTTTGATTCTTTAGGGTTTGTTTTTCCCCTTCCGGGCGGTATCAAGATGCCACTGTGTCGGGATATCTTATCTGTCTTGTCCGGAAAATGGATATCCCCTGAAAATATTTTGAGTTCAATCTTTTTTTTTTTTCTCTCCACTCGGATCAACCCGCCGACTTGGCTTCGTATATTTAAAGTGATTCGTGTATTGACTCCAATGATACTATAGTTCTGTACCATTATGGCGGAGGATTCGGGTAAAATATGCACTTCCTCGGGAATGAAAAAAAAGCGATCTACTTTCATTTCGTATTTTGTCTTAAATTTTTGGCCTCCGCGATACTCAATCATATCCTCTTTTTGGATGATTGAGTCCGCCCTTAGAGTCCCATATTTAAGAATTCCGGAACTCTTTCTTCTGTATCTAGGATCATCAAAAAAAGCAAAAATACTATTTCTACGGAAAATACCATTTATGGGTATTTCAATCGAGATACCTGAATGCCGTATGAATTCTTTCTCTTGCTCTTGAATCGATTGGAATGGAATGAGAAATCTATTTCTTCGTCTTTTTGCTAATAAATCCGAGTTCTCATGAAAAATAGTAGAATATATGAAATTATAATGACTAGTACCTACGATTCCATTCAATTCGGAATAATCGGGAATCCCAGATTTTTTTTTATCATAAAAATCTGAACTGACAAATTTTTGGCTCACTTGATCATTATTCACTGAGAGGCTAGAAATAGATTTTCTTTGGGCAGAAAGAAAGGGGATGTTCATTTGATCTTGATCTTTATGGATCGAAAAATGAATTAGACTAGATCCACATGAACCTCCAGATAATATCCATAAATGACTTGTTTTTGGTAAGAGATGGACATTACTATATGTAAATTCGGGTGCATGGGATACATCAGTACTCCAGTGCATTTCGCCCTCTGAGCCAGAATAAATATATTTTCGAACCCGCTCTTTAAAATGAAAAGTGGATGTTCCCTCGCGAATCTCAGCAATAACTTGTTCTGATTCCACATATTGATCATTTTGAACTAAAAGGAAACTTTTTGGCGGAATAGTCACGCTATGTATAATATCGTCGCTCTCAATAATTACAGACAAGTCTATATAACATAGAAAGGCAGGGTGTCCGTGACGTGTACGTGTAGGATGAACCAAATCCTCATTGAATTTGATTTTTCCATTATAAGGGGCTCGTACATGTTCGGCAGTACCTCCTGTAAACACGCCGCCGGTATGAAAAGTTCTTAATGTTAGTTGAGTCCCTGGTTCGCCAATAGATTGACCCGCAATAATACCTACAGCTTCTCCCAATTCAACTAGGTCACCATGAGTGGGACTCCGACCATAACATAATCGACAGATCCAAGATGTACTCCGACAAGTAAAGGGAGTTCGAATAGATATTGATTGTGTTCCAAAGGTTATGAATCGATTGACAAGTCCAATCCCAAGATCTTGATTTCGAAAGGCGACACATCGGGAACCTATATATATATCGTCTGCTAAGACACGACCAATTAATGTTTGGATAAAAATTCTTTCTGACATCATCCGATTTTTATTTCGAGGACTCACAAAAATCCCTCGGATAGTGCCACAGTCTGTTCTACGTACAACAATATGTTGAACTACTTCAACAAGTCGGCGCGTAAGATATCCAGCATCTGATGTGCGTACGGCAGTATCTACAACTCCTTTGCGGGCTCCATAGCAAGAAATAATATATTCTGTTAAAGACAGTCCTTCGCGTAAATTGCTTTGAATAGGTAAATCAATCATTTGTCCTTGGGGATCCGACATTAATCCTCTCATACCTACTAATTGATGTACTTGAGATGCATTTCCCCTAGCTCCCGAAAAAGACATCATATGGACTGGATTGAAAGGGTCCGTCATCCTAAAATTAGGATTCATTTCTTGGCGCAAATATTCACTTGTAGCATACCATATCTCAATAGATTGGCGTAATTTTTCTACCGCATGTACATTTCCATAATGATGGTGTTTTTCCAAAATCAAACTTTGTTGTTCAGCATCTTGAACAAGCCAACCCTTAGAAGGTATCGTTAAAAGATCATCAATTCCTAATGAAATGGATGTAGCAGTGGCTTGCTGGAAACCCAGAGTCTTTACTTGATCTAGGATGTGTGATGTATATGCCATCCCGAAGTGATCTATTAATCGGCTAATAAGTCGTTTAATAGCAGTTCCATCTATCACTTTATTGTGAAATACCAGATTGGCCCGTTCCGCCATAAGTACCTCCATATTCTGCTGAATGGGATTCGACAATGAGTTTGAGTCAATGATTGCAAAACTTCCTTTTCTCGATCTTGATTTGCGTAGAATTTTAGGTCAGGAACTATGGTCCGAGTTGAATCGGAGAGTCACACGGGTATCCTAGAATGACTTTTTTTTAATACCATCCATATTATTAGGTATCATATGAACAGGCTTGAGAAAAACCTTGTATAGCTTCCTCGATTTCTCGATAAAAAGAAATATGACCAGCTGTGGTTCGAATATATATACAAAAAGTTTCTTTTTTTACACTTCTTACTATTAAATAGTGTGCATAAATCTCATGATAGTTACCAAAAGATTCATAGTGCACTTCGATAGGAACTTCTCTTGAAGCAATAACGCGTTGATCTAATTGCCACCGAAGCCACAAAGGACTATCTAAATTGATTTTTTTCTGCCGATAAGCTCCAATTGCATCATAGGAGTTGCAAAAAAAGGGTTCTTTCATATACTTATAGTTTGTTTCGTAAAATTTTGGATTTTTATAGTTTTTTCGATTACA